AAAAACCCACTTTTCGAAGATCCCTTCCTTCTCTTCGGGATCGGACATCAATTGCAACGATTCGATAGATGGCTCATTGGGATAGATATAGATAAAAAATAAAAAAGACCCCCCATAGAAACGTATAAGAGGTTTTCTCCTCGTACGGCTCAAGAAAGAATGATTCTAATTTGTTTTTTCTTTTTGTACCTATTTTTTTCTTTTTGTACCTATAATATTGAATATTATTTTATGTTCTTTTTATTTGTTGTATGCATAATAACTATGTATAATAACTATGTATAATAAAAGATAGTATGTATAATACAAAGAATTCACATCATGTATATATTAAAATGTATAAAATAAAAAGAAAATCTAAAATTGATGATTAAGATTAAAATGTATTTAATATTTAATAATGTATTTAATAATCGATATTATAAATATGCACTAAAACTAATACCTAATTAACAAAAACAAATAAGCATTATTAAGTTATTCTAATTATTAAGTTATTCTGAATAATTCTATATAATTCTATATATTTTATATATTTTCTATAATTCTATATATAGAACTATAGAATCTGTATTATATATGTACATTATATTTATATAATTATCTAAAATATGTTATTATGTAAATTTTTTAAAAAATATAAAAAATATCTTATTCATTTTATTTGAAAAGAATTTATTAATTTCATTTTAATAATGAAGAAAATTCTTTTTTTTTTTTATTTATTATTTTAATATTATATAATATTTTTAATATATATAATATTTTTAATATATATATAATATTTTTAATATATTAATGACAAACAAAATCGAAAAAAGATAATATGGAATCAAAAATGAATACATAAAATAATGAATTAGACTATGGTTTTAGTTTTTTGTTCTTCCTTACATAAAAAAGAAATCTCATTCGTACTCATAACTCAAGTTGTATAATTATGAAAGGGGAATCCTTAGACATTTATTGAGTCGTCTCTAACCCTTTTTTATTTGTCTCATCTCAAATTTATTCTGATTCCTAATTTTGATATAAGTGTCAAGACAATTAAAAAGAGTCTTTCCTTGTTCCGGAACCTTTTATCCTTCCTTTGTTAAATCATTGGGTTTAGACATTACTTCGATGATCCTTACGCCTTTCAAAATAGCAGCAACATACCCTTTTGCTTTTTCATTTTTATTTTTATAGAAAAATTATGGGAACGAAAAATTACCTTGTAATACACTTTGAATCGAAAAAGTTTTACCCATTTTGCTTCAAACAAAATTGACTTTTTGATTTCATTTCAAACTTGTTAAAATTTGAATTTTGGATTTCTCTATAAAATATTTACAAAGTTGTTCCAACTTATTGATTGGTACTAACCCTAGATTATTCCTCTTCATATTAATATTGATAAAAAAATCAATATTTTTTGCTCGAGCTCCATCAAGTACTATTTATTTCAAGTACTATTTATTATTATTTACAACCCAATACAAATTAAGGTCCTATGGAACAGAACAAACGATGTCGAGCCAAGAGCATTTTCGTTCTTAGAGAAAATGATGGATGTAAGAATCCACATATGATGATGTCCTTCAAGTCGCACGTTGCTTTCTACCACATCGTTTCAAACGAAGTTTTACCATAACATTCCTCAAATTTTCGATTTTGAATCCGTATGGATATGGAATTGATTCAATATGTCAATATGGAATCATGAATAGTCATTGGTACATAAGAGTCCGTACTTTTTATCTTGGATAGAGGGAACGCCCTATAAAAGTCCGAAGTTTCTTTTTTTGATAAGATTGGTTTTTCCCAGTTCTTTTCTTCAAGTATCAAGAAAAGAATTGATTCATAAGAAATCCGCCAAAAGGCTTTTATTTTGAAAAATATCCTATATAAGGTAAGAACAAGGTAAGATTAAAGATTAAATAGTGCCCTTATCCTATGTTGAATTCATAATCAAAAAGAGAAAATAATAATCTGGGAAGTGGGATGTTCCCGTATCAATGATTTCGTATATCAATGATATAGAACGAATAATTATTTCAACTACGAATCAAAGATATTTCAATATCTGCGGATCTATTACACCCAACCAAAGGGCCATGATTATGTAACGTAAATAGAACAACAACAAGACATAATATAATGAGTATGGGCATAGGCCTCGGTCATTTTATACGGGTCTTTCCTGACTTAAGATTCAAGTCAAAAATCTGTTTTTCATCAATCAATTCTATCCCCTTAAAATGATAAAATAAATGGAATATAGAAATTCCTTCTACATCAATCCTACGTTAATTATAAGAGATTTTTTTAAGATTATTCATTTGAACCGGATACAAAATAAAAAATTTAGTCAAAAAAACCATATATTATCCATTGCACTTTCTTTGTTAATAAGATCCATACATAAACTAATATTTCAATTGATAGCTTACCTTGCTTTGCTGATTAACTCATACACATATAAGTTATACCGATATCGTGAATTGTAGTAAAACCCAATTTAATTCAATAAAAAAAATTATGGGATCCTATCTTATTATGGGATTCTATACTATCAATATAGTATAGTTACAAATAGTATAGTTACAAAAACAAATGGGTCCAAACTCATTTGTTTTTCCCATTTTTGACCCTAACTTTTTTGTTTTTGTAACTTTAATACAAGACCCACGATGAAATTAGTACTAAATTAGATTACCCGGTCAGTCTCTACATAGACTGTGGAATTTGCCCTATCCCCTTTAGTTTCTTTAGGTGTTATGGAGGTTTGCCTTTTTTTTGCGTTTTAACTCAAAATGCATTATGATCACGATTATCTCACGATTATCTAATAATTCAAATATTTTGTATAATAGATATGAAACATAAAGTGTCCCTCAATAACTAACTAAAATAGAAATAGGAGTAATACATACGTATATATATCTTTATTTATATATTTCAATATTTATATATATTTTAATATTGAATTGAAAATATTCAAAAATTAAAAAATATCCCATTTTGGGAGTGAAATGAAACTATTAACGCACACCTGCTCATATCAAAAACCATTTCTATCTATTTCTTAATACATTTGACACTGGATTACCTTATATTTATGATAAACCAAACGAACAAAAAATATGATTTTGATTTTTAGAAGAATCATAAAAGTTCAGAACGGAAGAGGTTCTTTTCTTTAAACATTTTATTTAATTGAAATGTTATGTTGAGTGCAATGTGATCTAATCCTTAGATTCCATTGGAATCGACCTGGGACGGAAGGATTCGAACCTCCGAATAACAGGACCAAAACCAGTTGCCTTACCACTTGGCCACGCCCCATTCTTAATTTATATTCAATACTAGACTAATAAACATTAGTATAATTTTAGTAATAATAGGCTATTCGTCAATTATATACTTAATCCCCTATAAACAATAACAAATTGAAAAGAAATTTGAATAATTTCGAATAAAAACAATTTCTCGTTTAGTATATCAGTTTAGTAAGGATTTCTTCTCTACATTTATAATAATTCATATTAGTATAATAATCTATATTAGATTAGTTAAATTTAGAAATTGCATCCATATTCAATTTTTTTCTATTGGAAAATAGAATTCGAAATAGAAAGCATATTATATACCTATATAATATATAATAAATAATATAGAATAATGGATTTAGTTATTAGTTAATAATAATAAAATGATAATTAGTTCTAATTAACTAATTAACTGTTTAATTGGTATTAGTTATTGATTAGAGTTCTTATTTTTGTTGCTGGGATTAGACATATGTGGATATCGAATCAAAACAAATTCATTGATCATTATATAGAATTCAATTAAGATATTGTATGAAAGTATAATTCCTTATATTTACAAATGAAAATGTAAGGATTTTTGATTTTGGGGAATTTGACAAACGAGAAGGAATTTTAACCCCTCTTCTTTCTTCATTTTCTCCCTATATCAATCAAATAAACTCAATAAAATTATCCGCAAAAACGATTTGTTATGCTAAATATCTTTAGTTTAATCTGTATCTGTCTTAATTCTGCCCCTTATTCGAGTAGTTTTTTCTTCGCAAAATTGCCCGAGGCTTATGCCCTTTTCAGTCCAATTGTAGACTTTATGCCCGTCATACCTCTACTTTTTTTTCTTTTAGCCTTTGTTTGGCAAGCTGCTGTAAGTTTTCGATAAAATTATTAATAATATAATACTCTACTAAAAGCATTCATGATTTATTCGATAAAAAGAGTCTAAGAATTGATAAGATCAAGTAAGTCTTATGGAATGAAGCTTCGATTCCAAAATGGAAATTTTTGTATATTGGATAACTCTAGTATTGAATTCACATCAGTCCGTTTCCTTTTTTCTATCTTTGCAGGGTTCTATTCTATTAAGTTACCGCACTTGATTGTGAATATAACAAACAAGAATATTTTGGTAACGAAAGAGTTAGAATCTTATTACATACAAATCAATCTGTGAAAAGAAAATCCCTTCTCCCCCCTTTTTTCGAAATTTTTTTCTCTTTTTTGGTCTCATATCAAAATATGTGGTACAAAAATAGATAATCTATTCCCTTTTGCAAAAAAAATATGATCTTGGAGGTTGTGTAATGCTTACTCTCAAACTCTTTGTTTACACGGTAGTAATATTCTTTGTTTCTCTCTTCATTTTTGGATTCTTATCTAATGATCCAGGACGTAACCCCGGGCGCGAAGAATAAAAAAAGAAATAGGAAAAATCTTTCTTTTTTGATTTCTTTATTTTATATATAACTATATATAACTATATATAACTATAACTATGACAAAACGGGGGATCCCCATTTTTTTTTTTCAAATTAGAAAGTATCAAGTGACCAGAGAGAACGGAGAGAGAGGGATTCGAACCCTCGGTACGAATAACTCGTACAACGGATTAGCAATCCGACGCTTTAGTCCACTCAGCCATCTCTCCCAAATCTAAGATTTCCTATTTTGGATGTTACGCATGAAGCAAAGATTAATAAAAAAACCATCGTTATCCTTCGTTTATTTCGTTTCGTTTATGAATTTTTTATTATAATTTTTATTTATTCTATTATAATGTAATTCTAATATAATATGGAATTGATTAGAATTTGGATGATTATTTGATTATAAATCATATTGATTATAAATTAATTTGATTCTAAATTAATGATTCTAAATAAATATTATTTATTTAGAATAGAAGTTTGAATTCTTTAACGATATAAACGAGACAAATCCATATATATATAGATATACGAATTTGATTAGCAATTCAATTTGGATAACAATAAGGATTCAAAACGGATATACCAATAGACATAGAAAAAACACCTTACTTGTGCGAGAGATTACTTTATTCCCCTGGCCTGGCTAGGTACTAGCCGGGCCATTACTTTTTTTGTTCCAATGAATCGTTTTTGATTACTAAATAAATAGTACAGAATATAACCGCAATCAAAATCAACAAACAAAATCTATAATAAAAAAAGATTCCGGATTTACTTAACTTAATTAAATTAAATAAAAAATCTAATTAATTTGATAATTATCATTATTATAACTTAATTCATTTACTTGTTCAATTCAAGGAGCAAACTTTATTTTGACATTTAAGATCCCATTCATTAATTGGAAGTCATTACATCTAGTGGTTGAAAAAAAAAGGGGAACTCCCTATTCTTGTGGAACTCATTTTGATGATCCAACTTGAATGACTACAAAACTGCCAGTAATGACTTAATAGTTATTAATAGTAAATAAAAAGCATAATTTTGGATTTCTATTATTTTATGTTATTTAAGTAAACTTTCTTCAACTATTTGATTTTCTCAAGTAACCCCTAGATACGTAGTAGGTATATAATTTTCATTATTTTGACACTATCTGGATTACACCCCATTCTTTTATTCGACAAAAGGTCCTTTAATATACAATATTAAATTGTAGCGGGTATAGTTTAGTGGTAAAAGTGTGATTCGTTCTATTAAAAACTTAAATAGTTAAGGGATCTTTATTTTTTGTTCGTATTCCGATCAAAAACAAAAACCTTATTTCTTAAAAGGTTTCATCCTTTTCCTTCCTTTCAATGCTGCATTTGAGGAAAAATATGGATTTTCATGATTTGTATCCAGGGTTCAATTAATTCAAAAATACAAAAAACTGGATTCTGAAATCGTGAAGCATAACTGTTTTGAGTAGATTCAATCTTCTAATTGAATGAGTATAAGTAAAGGATCCATGGATGAAGATACAAAAGTTTATTTCTAATCGTAACTAAATCTTCAATTTTGATGTTATAAAAAAAGAAAAATTGAAGCCAAATAGCTAGAAAACGATAACTTTAGTTTACTAAAATTATCGATATATTGGTTCAGCTCGGAAGAAATGAAATTCTTTTCCTCAGGATTATGCAAGTAGAAATAGGGAACGAAGTAACTAGAAAGAGTTGATATATAACTCTCTCCTTCTAGAGGGATCATCTAAAAAGCGAGTAAGAAAAGCTAACATAGATGTTATGGGTTTCCATTTTTTTTTTTCAGATTTACAAGAATTCCATTTTTAATTTTTAATAGAGCATAATTTCTGATTTTTTTATTTTATGCTTATATCTGGAAATACATGGATTTTCCATAAAGGAGCCGAATGAAACAAAAATTTCATGTTCGGTTTTGAATTAGAGACGTTAAAAACGATCAACCGACGTCGACTATAACCCCTAGCCTTCCAAGCTAACGATGCGGGTTCGATTCCCGCTACCCGCTCCATATTGCTTATTAGAAATCCATCATTGATTTAGATATATATATATCCTTATTCCTAAAATCTTTAGATCTTTCTCATGTAATCCTATTTTTTACGAATAAGAAAAAATAAGAATATGAAAGAATAAAGAAAACAGGAATGAAAAGCGTCCATTGTCTAATGGATAGGACAGAGGTCTTCTAAACCTTTGGTATAGGTTCAAATCCTATTGGACGCAATTGATTTCCATCTATTTTTTTAGATTTCTATGTCAAACATTTATTTTGTGGAATCAGAGCCGTTTATCAAACATAATTCTTTTATTTTACTAAGAATAAATCAAAAAATAAAAACAAGAGTGATAGAATAAGAATGATAAATTTATGTTTGTTCCTGAAGTAGGAATAGTTCCATCTGTTCTTTAATAGCTTCCTTCAAAAGCGCTTCTGCCTCTTGGGTGAATGTTTTTGTCGAAGATATAATTTCTTGGAACTGAGGCTTATTCTTTTTCACGTAAGTACGTAACTGAACAAGAAATTTTCTTACCTGTCCAGTTTCTAACGAATCAAGATATCCATTCGTTCCGGTATAAATAGTAAGTATTTGTTCATCGACCGCAAGAGGGTCTGATTGGGATTGTTTGAGCAACTCGCGTAATCGTTGACCTCTTGCCAATTGATTCTGAGTAGCTTTATCAAGATCAGAAGCAAATTGTGCAAAAGCTTCTAACTCCGCAAATTGAGCCAGT